TAGAAGCCTTTGCCCAATTTTCTTCTGATCTCGATAAAGCTACTCAGAATCAATTGGCAAGAGGTCAACGATTGCGTGAGTTACTGAAACAATCCCAATCAGCCCCTCTCACAGTGGAAGAACAGATAATGACCATTTATACCGGAACAAATGGTTATCTGGATGGATTAGAAATTGGACAAGTAAGAAAATTTCTCGTTCAGCTACGCACTTATTTAAAAACGAATAAACCTGAGTTCCAAGAAATAATAGCCTCTACCAAGACATTAACTGCTGAAGCAGAAAGCTTTTTGAAAGAAGGTATTCAAGAGCAACTGGAACGTTTTCTACTTCAGGAGAAGTTATAAAAAATAGAAGTATATTGAGTTAAGTATATATATAATAGAAAGAAGTATATAACTACTATCTGTATCTGTTTAATATTAAATCTTAAAGCATTCAGAATTTCTTTCTTAATTCTATTTCTTTCTTAATTCTATTTATTTCTTATCTTTTTTCTAAATAGAATAGAAATATATTCTATATAATATATAGATAATATATAGAAATGGAAATAATAGATAAATATCAATATATTTATATCTATATTGATATTGCGTCCAATAGGATTTGAACCTATACCAAAGGTTTAGAAGACCTATGTCCTATCCATTAGACAATGGACGCTTTTCGCTTTTTTTAACTTCCCAATTGTTAAATGTGCGAAATCTTTTTAGCAATTGTGTATTGAAGTGAATTCACTTCAATACACAATTGCTATTAGACAATTCTAATAGAGAAAATTGTCTCTACTAAAAAGGGGGGCAATTTAGAGCGGGTAGCGGGAATCGAACCCGCATCGTTAGCTTGGAAGGCTAAGGGTTTTAGTCGACGTCGATTGATCAGTTTTATATTTTTAACGTCTCTAATTCAAAACCGAACATGAAACTTTGGTTTCATTCGGCTCCTTTATGATGGATGGCGAAATTCCCAAATAAAATAAGATGGGAACGAAATCTAAATTTGACTCATAACATCTATGTTAGCTTTTTTCCGTGGGGATACTTTCACAGAAAATTTTGCTTTATAGATGATCCTTCTAGAAGATCGAAAAGGCCAACTCAAACAATCTTTCTAGTTACTTCGTTCTTTATTTCTATTTAACGGAATCCTTAGGAAAAGTATTTTGTTTCCACCGAGCTAAAACAATATAATATGTCGATGTCTTTAGTAAACCAAAGTTCTCGTTTAATAGCTATTTTGCTTCAATTTTTTCTATAAAAAAAAAAAAGAATTGAAGATTTAGTTACGATTAGAAAGAAACTTTTCTGGCTTTATCCATGGATCCTCTTGTTATACTTATTGAATTGTAAATAGTCATCCAATTCAAAAATTATGTTTCGGAATTTCAGAATCCAAATTGACAATTAATTAGAGTCTTTGGATACAAATTACGAGAATCTATAATCTTCCTTGAATTTTTCATTGAAAGGTAAAGGACTAAATCCTTTTAAGAAATAAAGTTTTTGATCGGAAGATTAATCAAACCGAGAGACCCTTTAACTATTAAAGGGGTTAAAGGAACGAATCACACTTTTACCACTAAACTATACCCGCTACAATGCAATTATTGTATATAAATTGACCTTTTGTCGAACAAAGTAATCGGGAGAAAAAAATCTGAAAAAAAAAAATTAGAAAATTCTAGCGTAGACTTAATAAAATTAGTCAAAGCAGGATTCCCTTTTTTTATTTGAGATCCTTTTTGAAATAAAAATCCATCGGATGGGTCTTTTTAACTTTAACAAAAAAAGGCCCGGCTGGGGACTGACCAGGCCAGGCTATTAAAAAAAAAAGATCTTTTATTTGTGTTTGGACAAGACAAAATAAAAAAGGATTCTCTAAAATTTCTATTTTTGTGATTTTATTTATTTCTCTTTCGAGTCTTTTCTTTATCTAATCTTTATCTACATTTTTTATGTAAATAGAATTACTGAGAAAGTTCTATAAAAAAAGTTATATAATAGTAATATATATATATATCTTATTTATATATAAATATATGATATATATTATTTATATAATAAACAAAGAAATTATATAATATATATATAATAAAATATAGAAAATGAAAATATATATATATAATTAAAGTATTATAAAGAATACTCTATAAAAAAAAAAAAAAAAGTTTTTTAAGAATAAAGKGGAGAAGGTTTTTTTTGAAGCCTTTGTTTTGTCTAATGGAACCTAATTAAGTATCCCTTTTCGATTAGGAGAGATGGCTGAGTGGACTAAAGCGTTGGATTGCTAATCCATTGTACGAGTTAATCGTACCGAGGGTTCGAATCCCTCTCTTTCCCTTCCGCTTTTTTATGATGTGAAATAGATAAAATCCTAAAAAAATTCGCACATTTACACTAATTAACTTTTACACTAATTAACTAAAGTAATCAAAAATCAAAAACCTTTCTTTTTTATTCTTCACGTCCCGGATTACGCCCTGGATCATTAGATAGGAATCCAAATATGAAGAGAGAAACAAAGAATATAACTACAGTGTATACAAAAAGTTTGAGAGTAAGCATTACACAATCTCCAAGATCTTACTTTTTTTTTTGAAAAAAAAAAGAGAATAGATTCTCTATTTTTATACTAAATATCCAGATATTTTTTTTTTTGAGTGAACTCGAATCTAATTAAGTTCTTTCATTTAGAGAAAAGAGGATAAAACTGAGGAAATCAAATGATCCAGATTTAGTATGGCTACCAAAAAAATTCAATGTTTGAATTGAGAGTTCGTTCCTACGTCAAGATTTTTTGATCTTTTGCATTGTTGGAAGAATCAAAATCGTGAATTTTTCTAAGACAGTATTAAGAATTTCATCGAAAACTTACAGCTGCTTGCCAAACAAAGGCTAAGAGAAGAAAGAAAAGAGGTATTACGGGCATAACATCTACGATTGGATTCAAAAAGGCGTAGGCCTCCGGCAATTTGGCGACTAAAAAAGTGCTTGAAAAAAGGGCCGAATTCAAACAAATACAGATCAAATTAAATATATTAAGCATAACAAAAATTGGTGTTCTTGTGGATAATTTCATTTTGATTGAGTTATTAATATATTTTTTATATAAGGAAAAAAATAAATAAAGAAAGATAGTCTAAAAAGACTTTGTTGAAGTTACTCAATCAAAAATCCTTTCATTCTCTTATGAGAATTAAAGAAATAATATTTTCATACAATATCTTAATTGAATTCTATGTAATGATCAATAAAGTAAGTTTTATTTGCTATCTACAAGTGTCAAAACTATAGCACCAATGTAATCTATATTTCATTTGGGCTGAAATTGAATTGACGAACAACCAATAGCAATATTACTCTTTTAGTAGTCTTGAATAAAAAGAAAAATGGGGCGTAGCCAAGCGGTAAGGCAACGGGTTTTGGTCCCGCTATTCGGAGGTTCGAATCCTTCCGTCCCAGAGTCCAGTCATTACGGAATCAATCTTCTATTGCCTTTGTACACCATCTTTCTCTTTCTGTTTAAAAATCGAATATTTTTTAAGAATAAAATATTGAAATGAAAAGAAGAATTAACTTCTTTTTCATTATTTCAACCGAAATTACAAAAAATCTATTTGCTTTTTTTAGTTGTGTGTGATGTAGGTAAGTAAGGTAGAACCGTAGATTCTACGAGTTTGAATAAAAAAATCTATATTTATATATATATAAATATAGATTTCTATTCAAATTTAGATTTGACATATATACAATGTAATATGGAATTCATTTGAATTCTGACTGAACCTTTTACGCGTAGATTCACTATTCCATTCATAGAGAAAGAAAAAGTATAGATTACTATATACTGACTGAACTATGACTATTCATGATTCCATAATTGAATCAATTACACAAACTAGAGGAATATTATGGTAAAACTTCGTTTAAAACGATGTGGTAGAAAGCAACGTGCGACTTGAAGGACATGATCTGCTGTGGATGTTTTGATCCGCCGCCTTTTATATTAGGAATATAGGTGCTCTTGGCTCGACATTTTGTGTTCTATTTTACTAGAGTCCTACACCTTTTTTAATATAAAAAAGAGTACAGGATGGAGCTCGAGGAGAATAGAAAGTTTTTATTCCTTTCGCAGGAGTAAGGATCTAGGGTTAGTGCGAATCAATAAGTTGGAACAACTTCGTAAGTCTTTTTATATTGAAAAAAAAGCCCTTTCAAGTAATTTTACAATGGAAAAGGAAATTTTCTTAAAATTGTAAAATTACTTGAATCAAAAGTATATCATGCGTGAATCAAGCGTTTGTATGATTCTTTGATAGAAAGAAAAGAAATCAGAAACAAAATAAGGGGCTTGTTGCTGCTCTTTTTTAATAAAACGATTCAAGATCACCGAAGTCATGTCTAAACCCAAAGATTCAAAGTAAGGATAAAGAATCCTGAAACAAGGAAATCCCATTTTCAATTGTTTGAACAACTAGATCAGAATGAAGAATCAAAATTGATTCGAAAAAATGAGACAAACAAAAAAAGGGTTAGAGACTACTCAATAAAAAGAGTACTTAAGGATTCTCTGTTGAGAGATTTGAGAGTTATTTAACTTGAGTTACGAGAGTACGAATGTTCAGAACGCTTTTTATGAAAAAAATAGTTAGGGTTTCAATACTGGCTAATTTATTTAATGTTTTTATTAATCTATTTAATATTTGAATTTTATAAAGAGCGTTAACTTCTACTCATTGCATTTTTTTCTCGAGCCGTACGAGGCCAAAGCCTCTTATACGTTTCTCGGGGGGGGGTATTATTCATATACATCTATCCCAATGAGCCGTTTATCGAATCGTTGCAATTGATGTTCGATCCCGAAGAGAAGGAAGAGATCTTCGGAAGGTGGGTTTTTATGATCCGATAACTAATCAAACTTATTTAAATCTTCCTGCTATTCTCGATTTCCTTAAAAAGGGCGCTCAACCAACAAGAACAGTTCATGATATTTCAAAGAAGGCAGGGATTTTTACGGAATTAAGTCTTAATAAAACGAAATTGAATTAATGAAATATAAAAAAGAGGATGTGAAAGACTCATATATAGCTTGGTATCAAATTTTATCTACTCTTTTCTTTCCTCCTCTTTCGTTTCCATCATATTTATTTTGATTTATTAGAATTTCCATTTATTATTAGTATTCTTCCTAAAGGTACGAAAACTCAAAAATACCCTGCTAACAATTACCATGTTTTATAATAAACAAATTTATTAAAAAAATTTCGGATCTATACAATAAAATTTTGTATAAATACAAAATTTTATTGTATAGAAAATAATACTGTATATAAAAAAATATATTAATTATGAATCATAATATATATATTAATATATTACTTTCTAAATATATATATATATTATTATATGAATAATGAAAGGTCATAAAAAATCGGTCTAAAAAAGTATATATATATATATAAAGATTTGAGATTATCCTACTCGGCTTAGTTTTCATTCATTGTATGAACTAACAAACCACGGGGTTAAACTTTTTATTTATTTTTTCTATTCTTTTCGCTATATTAAAAATTAACAATCATATTGACAACAGTGTATCGACCAAATATAATTCTCTCATAGAGAAACGGATCTATTTATCCCTGACGCACACATGACTGGATTTTTCTTTTTTTTTTTCTTTATTCTGGTTGTATCTACATATTTGCAGTACTTTCTTTTTTTTTTTTGGGGGGGGGTTGCTAACTCAACGGTAGAGTACTCGGCTTTTAAGTGCGACTAGCATCTTTTACACATTTGTATGAAGAAAAGGATTCGTCCAGATCCGCGGTAGAGTTTGTAAGACCACGACTGATCCTGAAAGGAATGAACGGAAAAAATAGCATGTCGTATCAAGGGAGAATTCAGATAACATTTTTTTTTGCTTTTCTGATCGGTACAACCTTGTTTTCGGTGTCGAAAAAAAAAAAAAAAAGAATTCCAATTTGGGTCGAGTGAATAAATATAAATGGATGGCTAAAAAAACCAGTTTTCCTGATTCCAAGAAAAAAAAAAAGAAACGAGCTTCCATTCGTAATTTGAAAAATTACCCGATCTAATTAAATGTTAAAAATAGATTAGTGCCTAATACGGGTATTGGAAGGCATTTTTTTCTTGCGTGTTATTATCAATTTTTTCGTGAGTCCTAATTATTTTTTCCCTAGTCCGTTTGGGTTAGGTTGGAGATGGATGTGTAAAAGAAGCAGTATATTGATCAAAAATATATATATATATATATTTCCAAAATCAAAAGAGCGATTGGGTTAAAAAAATAAAGGATTTCTAATCATCTTGTTTTGTTATTCTATAATATAACGAACAGAAACCTATTAAAGATAGAGAATCCGGTTAGCAGTCTACCTGTTTATGAGGTATCTATTGCTTTCGTAATCTAATACCTTATTTTGACTGTATCGCACTATGTGTCATTTCAGAACTCAAGAAAATAAAGACTTTACTTTTAGTTCAAATCGAATTTCAATCCAAATGGAGAAATTTCAAGGATATTTAGAGTTCGATGGGGCTCGGCAACAGAGTTTTCTATATCCACTTTTTTTTCGGGAGTATATTTATGTACTTGCTTATGATCACGGTTTAAATAGATTAACTAGAAATTGCTCTATTTTATTGGAAAATGCGGATTATGAAAAAAAATATAGTTCACTAATTGTGAAACGCTTAATTTTGCGAATGTACGAACAGAATCGTTTGATTATTCCCACCAAGGATTTGAACAAAAATCTGGGGCATACCAATCTTTTCTATTATCAAATAATATCTGTTTTATTTGCAGTGATTGTAGAAATTCCATTTTCCCTAAGGTTGGGATCCTCTTTCGAAGGAAAAAATTTGAAAAAATCTTACAATTTACAATCAATTCATTCAATATTTCCATTTTTAGAAGACAAACTCTCACATTTTAATTATGTATTAGATGTACTAATACCTTACCCCATCCATCTAGAAATCTTGGTTCAAACCCTACGTTACCGGGTCAAAGATGCCTCTTCTTTGCATTTTTTTCGGTTCTGTCTATACGAATATTGCAATTGGAAGAATTTTGATAGTAAAAAAAAATCAATTTTGAACCCAAGATTTTTTTTGTTCTTATATAATTCTCATGTATGTGAATACGAATCCATCTTTTTTTTTCTACGCAAGCAGTCTTCGCATTTACGATCGACATCTTATGAAGTCTTTTTTGAGCGAATTTTCTTCTATGGAAAAATACAACATTTTTTAAAAGTATTTGTTAATAATTTTCCGGCGATCTTAGGGTTGCTCAAAGATCCTTTCCTACATTATGTTAGATATCATGGAAAATACATTCTTGCAACAAAGGATACGCCGCTTCTGATGAATAAATGGAAATATTATTTTGTTAATTTATGGCAATGTTATTTTTCCGTATGGTTTCAATCGCAAAAGGTTAATATAAATCAATTATCTAAAGATAATT